AAATCACTTAGTGGAAAATGTCCTGAATAAACCCAACGAGTAACTAATAATCCTGTTATACAGGAAAAAGTCATTATCATCCCCCTTTCGGATGAATCATATAGTTTTACGATTTCATCGACTAAAAAAGTTATGAAATGAATTGTAATTACAATTGAAACAATCGAAAAAGAAATATGAGTTAATATATGCTCTAAAGTTGAAAATATCATAATTTTTTTTTTAATTTTTAAGGAGTCCCATAATTATAAAAAGGAAATTGGAAACTGAATTCATTATAGGATCTATTTACTTTTTTTAGGAGATGACATGCCGCCACTCGGACTCGAACCGAGATGCTCTAGCACTGCTTCCTAAGAGCAGCGTGTCTACCAATTTCACCATAGCGGCTTGTCTTGAATTCATAATACCCTATGAATAAGCAATCGTCTAGATTTAAGAATTAAATTGTTGCAATCTTTTTTAGGAAAGATTCAAATTGATGAATAAAAATTCGTTCAAATAGGTATTTGAAGGTTCATTATTTGAATTTAGGGTCTTAGTTTTATTGTGTATTTTAGACTCTCCTCGACTTGAACTCTTGGAAAACTAGATAGTCCAACTATGAATTAAGGGATAGAACCCCCCCCAAAAAAAAAACATTTTTGTTTTGTTTTAATGAACTGTTTTTGATTTATTTGATTTCAAACATCGAAACCAAAAAATCCATTTTATCAATGAACAAAAAAATTTGTTAAGTGTTTTTGAGTGGATTGATGGAAATAAATATATGGGAGTCTATATAGGAATTCATAGAAAATCCAAAAAGAAGAAAGTTGCACAAAAAGGTTTAGAATTTTAATCAATTAGTTTCAATGATTTTGATTTTTTACTCGCCTTTCTATAGAGAAAACGTGGATCTAGAAAAAAAAGAAAACCTTATATTATTGCTTATATTATTGTAAGAAACAGGCTGATGGGGAAAATAATACTCCCCACCTTGGAAATGAGAAAATATACTAAAAAGACAATTACGTATCTTATGTTTTTTTGTCAAAAAAAAAGGATTCTTTTTTTTTTTTTGAATTCAGTACGGTAAAGAGAAAAATCCTTATTCTAATTCTAAGAGTGAAACAAATTCCATTTCCTATTGATTAACTCAACAGGGAATGGAAAGCGGAAATTTTATTTTCGAAACAAAATGAGTCAATTTTTGAGTCAAGCCGATTCAGATTATTGTAACATGTTATGTTTTATTACTTATTTTATTTGTTTGTTGCACAAAAAAACTTTTTGAATTCCCGGTAGAAATGGATTTCCCTAAGGAAAACGCTTTTAACGCTGCCCAATACCCCTTCCTTTTCCAAAAATTTTTACGAATACGCTTTTTTGATGCAGAAGTACGTTTTTTTGGAACTGCCATTTAAATCAAAATTAAGAGATTACTCATTGGTATAGCTGGATGTGAAAGACATCTATTCTTCAAAAGAAATTTTCGCTTTGCCAATTCATTATGTATTTCTTTTCTAGATAATATTTTTGATTCTAAAAATCAAAAAGAATACATAAGATGCGTGAAAGATATGGGAAAATTGCATAAACTATTTTTATTACTAAAAATAAAAGAATATTCTTTTATTTTTTAGTAACTTGTCAAATTCGCGAAAAATATGTCTAATTTAACTTGAATTTGAAAGTTCGAAGGAGACTAGTAATTAATCTGCTTTTTTCATATGATTTGACCAATTGTAACTTCTTGATTTGAATATTTGAAGTATTTAGCAGAAACTTCTAAAGTTTAAGTATAAAAAGAAATAAAAATTCAAAAATTCTATTTCTATTTAAGTTATTAAGTTAGTGCATATCTTTATTTTTTTATTGACTCCTTTCAAAAAGAGGTAAGATCCGGTGAATCGGAAACAATTAATATTAATTAAGAATTAAAAAACTTTTTTTATGGAACAGACATATCAATATGCGTGGATCATACCTTTCCTTCCACTTCCAGTTCCTATGTTAATAGGAGTGGGACTTCTTCTTTTTCCGACAGCAACAAAAAATCTCCGTCGTATGTGGGCTTTTTCGAGTATTTTATTGTTAAGTATAGTCATGATTTTTTCAACTAATTTGTCTATTCAGCAAATAAAAAGCAGTTCTATCTATCAATATGTATGGTCTTGGACCCTCGATAATGATTTTTCTTTAGAATTCGGCTACTTGATCGATCCACTTACTTCTATTATGTCAATGTTAATCACTACTGTTGGAATTATGGTTCTTATTTATAGTGATAATTATATGGCTCACGATCAAGGATACTTGAGATTTTTTGCTTATATGAGTTTTTTCAGTACTTCGATGTTGGGATTAGTTACTAGTTCGAATTTGATACAAATTTATATTTTTTGGGAATTGGTTGGAATGTGTTCCTATCTATTAATAGGGTTTTGGTTCACACGAACTCCTGCAGCAAATGCTTGTCAAAAAGCGTTTGTAACTAATCGTGTGGGGGATTTTGGTT